GTCAAAAGTCGTCTTTCTTGAAAAATGTAAGAAAAAGACCTTTCGTTAGAAGTTCGAAAAAGTCTGCTATGAAAAAAGAAAGAGGGTTGAAATCTACACATTGATTCTTTTTCGCGATTTTTGGTGAACCGTATGCATCAAAAGGTGCATGTACGGCTCCTAAGGGATAAAATTGGATCCTAATCAACCGACTTTATCGAGAAAGACTACTTTTTTTAGGCCAAGGGATTGATAGTGCGATATCGAATCAACTTATTGGCCTTATGGTATATCTCAGTATAGAGGATGATACCAAAGATTTGTATTTGTTTATAAATTCTCCGGGCGGATGGATAATACCCGGAATAGCTATTTATGATACTATGCAATTTGTGCTACCAGATGTACAGACAGTATGCATGGGATTAGCCGCTTCAATGGGATCTTTTATTCTCGCAGGAGGAGAAATTACTAAACGTCTAGCATTCCCTCACGCTTGGCGCCAATGAGTCTTTTACTTGAGAAAAAAAAAAAGAAGACTATGCCTTCGCCATATGAATATTAAGTAATAATAGCATGGCACTTCGAATTCGATATGCGAAAATCTTTCAAAACCATTCGATTTTGTATCGAAAGAGTGGTATGAGAAAACGGGTATTTCCGATTTTATCTGATCTATCAGGAGCCTATTTCAGCGTCACAAACTTTTTTGTTTTTACACCGGAAAGCTTTTAACAATCTTTATGTTATGAAAGAATATGAAAATAAAAAAAAAACAAGATCTTTTTTACTTATATAAATACAACATTTGATTTGAAAAAAAAAAAGAAACTTTGGGATTGCTGAATAACAGACCAAATAATAAAGCAACGGAACCATCATAGTATTTTTTAACTACTCCAAAACAAAAAAAGGAAGGGTGGTTATTGGATCATTTACCGATCTAGGTCTGATAGACCCTCTCTATTTTCTATTTCTTCGATGGTCGATGGGGGGTAAAAACCAATTCCATAGTAGAGCCGTATGCAATACGCAAAAGATGCCTGTACGGTTGTTCAATTCTATCTTTGTTTTTTTATTATTCTTTATCTCTCGCCTTATCGTGCGATATAGAGGAACCATTTAGTATGTTATATCGTCAGGGTAATGATCCATCAACCCGCAAGTTCTTTTTATGAGGCACAAACGGGAGAATTTATCCTGGAAGCGGAAGAACTACTGAAACTGCGCGAAACTATCACAAGGGTTTATGTACAAAGAACGGGCAAACCTTTATGGGTTGTATCCGAAGACATGGAAAGGGATGTTTTTATGTCAGCAGCAGAAGCCCAAGCTCATGGAATTGTTGATCTTGTAGCGGTTGAATAAAGAATTAGCAGGGATTCCGCGCAAATACACAATTTGATATTTTTTCTTCTTACCGGATTTAATATAATATCTCTATTAATTAATCTATAATCTATTAATATAATATAATAATAATCTATTAGTATAGAATATTAATATAGAATATAAGTAATTCATAATCATCGGGTTAGGATTGATCTAAACCAGCTCATTATGTATATGATTCAACATGCCAACTATTAAACAACTTATTAGAAACACAAGACAGCCAATCCGAAATGTTACGAAATCCCCCGCCCTTCGGGGATGCCCTCAGCGCCGAGGAACATGTACTAGGGTGTATGTGCGACTCGTTCCGATCATAGACTAAGACAAAACAGAGGAAACAAATTATTCCGGTATCAGTGATCAGTTAGGATAGAATGGAAGAACTCCATTCACTATCTTAAAAAAGAATCTATTAATAATATATATCCTTTTATTGTGTATCAATTGTGTATCAAATTTATGGTTTCCGTTGGTGCAAATCCAATCACCTCAATTTGCAATTTCAGATGAGAAAGACTTCTCCATTGGTAGCAAATGCTTATCCATTAAGCAGGGGAAATCCTATTTCAAAATTAAAAAGCGGAAAGATTATGCCCTTATTCTTGCAAGAACGGACTAACAGGGTCAGCTCCCCAGCTAATCTTCATACTTAAATACCGTTACTGTATAGTTAGATTTCGTTGTGAAAGACTTTTTACTAGCTATTTCATGGGTAGAGCCAAAGAGTGTGAACTGTACAAGTTAACAATAGCATTGATTAAATGAGAGAAGGGGCTCCGGTGTATAGAGAGGACCTCGCCGTTTAAGAAGTAACCATAGAAACGATGGAATCCACTATTTCTTTATCCATTTCTATTTAATTGAATATGTTTTTTTGATACCTAGTATCAATACAATTTCTTATTTCTAGGTTAAATACTTAGAAATAAAAAGAAAAAATCGTGGTTGGGAAGGTTATAGTAGCAAAAGCCATTGGAATCTTTTATTTTATACATTGGAAGAATCCGTTTTTATTATTAATATAATACACTAGTAAAGGGAAAAGAATAACTGAAAGAAAAAAAATCAAATAGTTATTCATCAAAGTTTCATTTATTCAATGACCAGAATTAAACGAGGATATATAGCTCGGAAACGTAGGACAAAAATTCGTTTATTTACATCAAGCTTTCGAGGGGCTCATTCAAGACTTACTCGAACTATTACTCAACAGAAAATAAAAGCTTTGGTTTCGGCTCATCGGGATAGAGATAGGAAAAAAAGAGATTTTCGTCGTTTGTGGATCAGTCGAATAAATGCAGTAATTCGCGAGAATCAAGAAAGGGTATACCATAGTTATAGTATATTTGTGTATAATCTGTACAAGAGGCAGTTGCTTCTTAATCGTAAAATACTTTCACAAATAGCTATATTAAATAGGAATTGTCTTTATATGATTTCCAATGAGATCATAAAATAAAAATTCCCCGGAGACTGAACTCCGGGAAGGTAGAGTAGAGATTTGTATGATAAAATGGAATCATATGATAAAGTCGTCAAAATGAGCAATCACGTTCAATAAAAAAAGATTTATTCTTCTTCACCGATTCCCTTTTTTCTTACATACAACACGATAATCAAAATTGGATTGTCGTAGTTTTTGAACAAAACATCAATCCACATTTGATTTGAGTTTAGATTGGAATTTGAATTCAATTGAAGAGTAACCCTATCTTTTTTTTTTTGTTTTAAGACCAGTAGTTCTAGCGGCCGACTCGCCTTTTTCAAATTGTTTTTCATTATTAAGAAAAGGTAACGAAGATAAAATACGAGCTTGTTTTATAGCAATCGTAATTAATCGTTGTTGTTTTAAGGTCAATCTATTCACCCGTCTAGATAAAATTTTTCCCTGTTCACTAATAAATCGACTAATTAAACTCATGTTTTTATAATCAATTCGATCCCCCGATTGGATCGGGGGCAAACGTCTACGAAAAGATCGCTTGGATTTAAGAAAGAGTCGCTTAGATTTATCCATAGTTTGTTTATTCCTTATCCCGAAAATCCTATTTCTTACAAAATAGGATTTGCTTTGTTTCTATTTTTTTATTCTTATATTTCTAATATTATTTAGAATATTTTGAAATTTTTAAATATATGTTATATATACAATTTCAATTTAGAACAATATGAAAAAATATATCATTTCTCATGTTCCTTGGAGAGGTGACACACAAGCGATCAATTTTCTCTATTTCTTTATCTCCCCGTGAATCGTATGTTTGCAACAACAGGGACAGAATTTTCTCAATTCCAATCGACTAGGCGTATTGTGTCGATTCTTTTGAGTAATATATCTGGAAATACCCGTTGATTTATTATTAACACTGTTTTGAACACAACTGGTACATTCCAAAATAACCCCTATTCGGATATCTTTACCTTTGGCCATGAACCTCCTTTGTGTTTTTGATTCACTTAACTCTTCTATTTTACGATTCGAAGCGAAAAGGAACGAAAAATAAAATAATAGAAGTTGCTAACTCGAAATCAAATTATGAAGGATCTCGTTCCAATCAATAATCAATATAGTCAATATAGTATAGTAATAATTAAGTAATACAATGATTTCTAACTATATTTAGAATCACAGTACAGTATTTCTGTTTTCATTTAAGTATCTTGTATGATTATGATATTCTTGCTCCGCCTTAGCCATTCCATTTCCATTTCTGGTCTCACCCTATTATTTAATAGATTAATAGAAAAGGAATTGATTATTAATTGAATTTTGAATTTCTTATTAATTAAATTCAATTGAAGCCTGGACCGAATTCCGAGTTTCACTGAGGCCGAATCCAACTTTATTCTTTCTCTTTTCTAACTTCTAAAAAAAAAAGAAAAAAGAAGGAGAAGGGAGGATTAATCACAGATATTTGATTGTATCTCTAATCTTCTTCACCCCTTCCCGTGTCAATAACTAGAATGAAAAAAAGGGGAATATTAATGCATCCGGGAATAAACGATTGATCTCTATCAATAGACCTGCTAAAGCACCGAACCATAGAGTACTTACCACTGGTGCCACGGAGAGATATGTTTTTAGATCTCGCATTTAAAATCCTCCTTATTTATTCTTAATTCTTATTCTTTATTGTAATTTGTAATACATAATTACATATATGAATGAATATGATCAGACGGTTATTTAGTTAATAACCACTTGTATTTGTACGCAGAATTCCTAATTCAAATTGAAATGTACAACGATTCATTAGATATTCTTTTTTTTTTAACAAAAAAAAGAGGTCCATTTCTTCTCTGCCCGAGCATTCCCTAAAAATATTCATTTTTTTGTTAGGCGGATTTCAGATGTATATAAGTCTTTTATTATTATTATAATATATGTTATACGATATGAAACTAAAAAGAAAAAAATGGCAGGATAATTTATATATATCAACGGAGAAAATCAAGATATGGAAAACAAGACAAAGATTCTTTACAATGACACTGTAAACCAATTTCAAGGGATGTAGCGCAGCTTGGTAGCGCGTTTGTTTTGGGTACAAAATGTCACGGGTTCAAATCCTGTCATCCCTACCCCTAACTATTAATTATCTTATGAGCAGTAACAAGGGATCAAT